TGTTTCTTTTTCTTTTATTATTGAATCTCTTCAGCAGTTATGGATCATTTCTATTTAATGGTCCCATGTCCAATCATGAATGATTGGACATGCCATGGATATGGATAATATCCAAATACCAAATCCCTTCTTCCCTATGGGGAGGGGAAGAGGTTCTTGGGGAGATCAAAGAAAGAATTTCTTCTTTTTCCGTAAGGAACTCTTCCAATAGTTCTGAACCTAATCTTTTCAAAATTGTGCGTACCGTACTTTTATGTTTACGAGCCAAAGTTTTAGCACACGAAAGTCGAAGTATATACTTTATTCGATACAAATTGTGTTTTTTTGAGGATCCACTATGATAATGAGAAAGATTTCTGCATATCCGCCCAAATCGATTGATAATATCAGAATTTGACGAATCAGCCCGAACCGACTTACTAATGGGATACCCGAATATGTTACAGAATTTTGCTTTAACCAATGATCCAATCAAAGGAATAATTGGGACTATCATATCGAATTTCTTAATACCAGTATCTATCATAAATGAATTCTCTATCATTTGACCCCTTACTACCGAAGGGTTTAGTCGTATGCCTGAAAGATAGCCCGGAAAATAGAAGAAATGATTGGATAATTCATTTATACGGATCCTGCCCGATTGAGACCACAAGTAAAAATGCAATTGCCAGAAATTGACAAGGTGATATTTCCATTTCTTCATCAGAAGATGAGTACCTTTTGAAGCCATAATGGCTTTTCCTTGATACCTGGCATAATGCATGAAAGGATCTTTGCACAACCATAACCATAAGGTCTTTTGAAAATCATTACGAAGCACTACTAGAAGATGCTCTGTTTTTCCATAGAAATTTGTTCGCTCAAGAAAGGCTCCAGAAGAGATTGATCGTAAATGAGAAGATTGTTTATGGAGGAAAACTAAGATGGATTCGTATTCATATACATAAGAATTATATAGGAACAAGAAAAATCTTGGATTCTCTTTTGAAAAAAGAGAAATAGATTTTTTTGGAGTAATGAGACTATTCCAATTAGGATGCCCGTGGAGAAAGAATCGCAATAAATGCAAAGAAGGAGCGTCTTGTATCCAGCGGCGAAGAGTTTGAACCAAAATTTCCAGATGTACGGGGTGGGGTATTAGTATATCTGACACATGATTTAAATGTGAGAATTTGTCCTCTAAAAATGGAAATATTGAATGAATAGATCGTAAATTATGAGATTTAGCTATTTGTTCTAGGGAAGATGCTAATCTCATCGAGAGTGGAATTTCCACAATTCCTGCAAAACCCTCGGATATCATTTGAGAATAAAAACTCCTGTTGTGCCCAACGAATCGATTTTGGTTAGAACCATTAACAAGAATAAAAAAAAGATTCTGTTGATGCATTCGAATAATTAAACGTTTCACAATTAGTAAACTGGGTTTATTGTCATAACCTAAATTTTCTATGGGTTCGTAAAGAATTGATCCATTTAAACCATGATCATGAGCAAGTGCGTAGATAGACTCCTGAAACAGAAGCGGATATAGGAAACGTTGTTGACAAGATCTATCTATTCCTAAATATCCTTGTAATTCCTCCATTTGAAATTCTACTTGAATCACAGGCTGGGGAGATTTCTTGGGTTATCAAATGATACATAGTGCGATATGGTCGGAACAAAGTAAAATAAAAGTCTTATAGTAAAAATGAATGCCCCGGAGACGGGGAGACTAATCAACGGATCCTCCCTTTTTCCATCCAATTCGTTCGTGTTTGGTATAGTTACAAAAGATGGTTAAAAATCCTTTATTTTTGCAACCCGATCGCTCTTCTGACTTTGGAATGCATTTTTTTTTTATCAGTACACCGTTTCTTCTACACATTCGTCTCCAATCCAGTAACTAATAGTTCATAGTCAATAGTTAGGATTCATTAAAAAAGGGATCGATGATCCATTCACAGGAGAACCCTTTCCCGCATCCGGTACTAATATATTTTTAACGTCTAATTAGATCGGGTAATCATTCAAATTAAGAATCGAACAGAAGCTCGTTGCTTTGAGTTTCCCTATAATTGGAGCCATATGGCTCTATCCATTTATTCACTCGACCCAACTTTGAATGAATTTTGTTCCGTTCAAAGAATCAAAACAACATTTTGTACTGATCCAGTAAGGATGAGATATTCTCAGAGTTATCCATTGATACGACATGCTGTTTTTTCCATTCATTCCCTTTCAGGATCAGTCGTGGTCTTACAAACTCTACCAATGGTATGGACGAATCCGTTGTTTCATCCAAATGTGTAAAAGATCATAGCCGCACTTAAAAGCCGAGTACTCTACCGTTGAGTTAGCAACCCGGATACATGTGTAGATACGATCGGAATAAAACAATAAAAAGATTGGATTGCTCCACCCAGTCAAAACATGGAACTAGCAGCAAGTGTAAAAGAAAGATCTGATGATCGATTATGAACATTAAACTGAACAGATCAGATCTGATTAAAATACAGTGGATTCCCAGACAAGTATAGATAGATATAAAAATGGATAAACCACATTAACCTTTTATCCATTTTATTAAGAAGATACTTCTTGTGTCACAGTGGGTCCGGCCAACCGATCGTTTATGTGAAGTACTTATGGGACCAAGATAAATAGATCCATTTATCTACGATCAAATTATATTTGATCGATAAACTATTGTCAATATGAATTGAATGCTAGGAAAACAAATAATAATAAAAAAGAAAAATAAGGCGTTGTGTTGGATTGGCACTACATAGATAAGAAATGAAGTGTGGATGGAGCAATAAAATAAATAAGAAAGAAGAAGGAAAAAAGGAAAAAAGATCTCGGGTTTATTCACTAGAGGTGCAATAAGCAAGATTAACCCCTTGTTTTTGTTTGTTGGTTCAGTCCCAACGAAAACCACCTGATTGATGGTAATCCCATAATTTCATAGATCCAGTTATTTCATCTATTCAATCTATTCACTCGATCCTTTCTATACGTCTCATATCTCATATCAAGAGATTCTTTATCGTTATATGAGACCATATGGGAGCAATAGTGAATAGGGAGCAAGAAAAAAGGGAATGTTGGAGAAAGAATTACACAAAGGTAGATACTGGTCGCCCTTTTGATTTCATTCATTTTATTTTGTTTGATTAACTCGAAGTTCCTTAAATACCTCCGCCTTCTTTGAAATATCATGAACAGTTCCTGTAGGTTGAGCTCCCTTTTCAAGGAAATATAGAATAGCAGGAACATTTGAATAAGTTTGATTCTTTATCGGATCGTAAAAACCCACTTTACAAAGATCTCTTCCTTCTCTTCGGGATCTAACATCAATTGCAACGATTCGATAGATGGCTCATTGGGATAGATGAATAATACCCCCCCCAGAAACGTATAGGAGGTTTTCTCCTCGTACGGCTCGAGAAAGAATGATTCGAATTTCTGTTCTGTATATAGATAGATGCCAAATGGATCCATGAGATCTATGATTGGAGTCGTCTTTTTTCGTACTTCCTTGCTAAAAAAAAAAAAAAAGAAATATCATTCGTACTCATCACTCAAGTTGGGTAATTCTTAAAGAACTCAAAGGGAAATCCTTAGACATTTATTGAGCCGTCTCTAACCTCTTTTGTTTGTCTCATCTAGAATCCATTTTGATTCCTCATTCTGATCCAGTTGTTGAGACAATTGAAAATGGTGTTTCCTTGTTCTGGGATCCCTTATCTTTGCTTTGAATCATTGGGTTTAGACATTACTTCGGTGATCCTTAATCGTTTCAAAATGGTAGCAACATACCTTTTTGTATTTCTTTACGTCGAAGAATCATACGAACGATTGATTCCCCTGTGATACACTTTTGATCGAAATAGTTTTACTAATTGCGACAAATTCGAAATTTCACTTTTCGATTTGAAACTTGTTCGAAATGGACCCTTTCCATCTTTCTATATCGAAGATATACTTACGAAGTCGTTCCAACTTATTGATTGACACTAACCCTAGATCCTGCCCCCTGATAAATGAATCAATACTTTCTGCTCGAGCTCCATCATGTACTATTTATAACCCAAAACAATAGAAATTGGGGTCCTCGTGGAACAGAACAAAATATGTCGAGCCAAGAGCATCTTCATTCATATAGAAAATGGTGGATGTAAGAGTCCACATCCGATCATGTCGTTCAAGTCGCACGTTGCTTTCTACCACATCGTTTCAAACGAAGTTTTACCATAACATTCTTCTAATTCGGAACCGGTATGGAATTGATTCAATATAGAATCATGAATAGTCATTGGTTCAATCAGTACATAGTATTCCATATTTTTTTTTTTATTATTATGAAAGGATAGGGAATGAAACACATTTCTATTTATATTTATAAGAAAATAAGAAACACGAATAAACGAGTGTTTTAACACTTCTTTACATCTTCAAAAGATGATTGTTCGGGACGATCAGTCATGAATGAAGAATCCAATATCCAATGAAGGGTCCAATTCTTTCTCGAACAACTAAACTAAACTAAAGAAGGGTCTTTGATTAGATTCCCAATACCGGAACAGAATGAATCATTAACCAAAAAAGGCTATTCCAATGACCCGAAAAGGCGGGAAGCGACTCGATAGAATAGATCTCAAACTTCTGCGAGTACCAAGGCTTCATAAGGATTCATTATAATATAAATGGTTTCACATAAACAAAAGAATCTCCTACTTCGAATCATTACTGGAAATGAGTTTCCCCGTAAAAGAAGTCGCTTAGCAAAAAATTTTGAGTAGATATCTCACTGATTAAAGAGACGAGAATTGATTGGATTCTCATAAGATAAATCTATGTTTCTTTTCCCATTGAATCATCAATGGTTTAAACCAGATAGACCAGATAGATGGATCGAGAAATTCATTTGTTTTCATATAGAAAAGGACACACCCAAGGTAAGATGAAGGTCTTTATTCTTTCATCTGACATCTGATTGAAAAAATCATAATTGAAGTAGTATGATCTGCCCGTATCTATCAGATACACCGAATAGACCGAACGGATGTCACCAGGGGAAGTCGTGGATATTGTGGATATCTAAGGCATGACAGAGATTTTTCACCGAACCCGAACCGCTGTTCTAACTGAAATGGAATAATAACAATACAATAGGCATGGTTAAGTTTCTACATGTTTTGATTTGCTTCAGAAATCCTTCCATAAATTCCAAAAAAGAGAGTGAATGAAATGTATGACTCTCGTCTACAATCGATACATTGATTTCCAATTATTCATTGGAGCAAAATGCAAAATAAAAACAATTGGGTCCAAAGAAAATACGTCTGTTCTGTATTGAACTTTATTGTTTGTTGATGAGATCCAGACAAACACGGATATTGAAATTGAGATCTTCCATACGAATGAAATTCGATGGGGATCATGAATTATACCCAATCAACAAAAGGATCCTCTTACAATACAGGATACTATATAAGATAGCATAGGTACAAAGCCAAATAGGTCTAGAGCAATTCGTTGTTACTATTTTTGCACCAGTCTTAGGAGTTTTAATCCCAGTGATAGAATTAGTACCAAGAACTCCCTCCTTCTTTCAACCCAGAATGCATCATGTAGGCATCCAAATTTCATTGATCTGGGGATGAAAGTTTCTCTAAGTAACTAATAAACTGCAATATGAGCAGGGCGGGCATACCTTGAATGGCCCAATTTTGGAATTGAACTATTGCTTCATGTTCCCATCCTACCTAGACCAAAAAAAATCTTTTTTTTTTTCTATTTCCATTCTATTTCCATTAGAAATCCAAAATTTAGATTGGATCACGTTGTATCCAACATAAAACTCTTAAACAAAATATTTTTAAAGAGAACAATCTTTGTTCTGATAGAATTAGCCTGGGACGGAAGGATTCGAACCTCCGAGTAACAGGACCAAAACCTGTTGCCTTACCGCTTGGCCACGCCCCATTTAGATTTTGATTCGACATTAATAAACACTAATATTAATGTTGTTTGTTCGTCAATTCCAACCCAGACAGCCATGGAATAGGCTGTTCCTGGGATTCTGCGCGTGTAGATGTGGAGATGTGGAATCAAAACAAATTCATTGATCATTACGTATAATTCAATTAAGATATTGTAGGAAAGTATAATTCCTTCTATTCTAATCTGACAATTGAAGGATCTTTGATTTTGATTAGGGAAGTTCAAAAAAAAAAGGGGGGGGGGGGGTTGGTCTACCTTCTTCATTTTTCCCCTTATATCAATAACTCAATAAAATGAAATTATTTTCAATAACGAAATGTTTGTTATGCCTAATATCTTTAGTTTAATCTGTATCTGTCTTAATTATGCCCTTCATTCGAGTAGTTTTTTCTTCGCCAAATTGCCCGAGGCTTATGCTTTTTTTAATCCAATCGTAGATGTTATGCCAGTCATACCTGTGCTCTTTCTTCTCTTAGCCCTTGTTTGGCAAGCTGCTGTAAGTTTTCGATGAGATCTTTAATACTGCCCTAGAAACATTCATGATCTATTCGATAAAAACAAAAAAAAAAAAAAGATTCTATCAATCAATTGATAATATGGAATAAGTCTCACATTACGAACCCTAGATTCAAACATGGAAATTCTTGAATAACCGCGACGAATCTGTATCATCTCATTTCCTCATTTTTACCCTTCATCAAACAAAGACGGTATTCCGGTTCCCCACAATACCTAATTGTGGGTATGACGAGAAAATTTTTGTATTTGTAACAATAACAAAGGAATCAGATTCCTTTCTTGTCTAGAAACCACTTCATTTCTTGGTTTCCAAATAGGATATGTGGTACAAAAATGGATAATCTATTCCCCTTTTCTCCCCAAAATGATCTTGGAGATTGTGTAATGCTTACTCTCAAACTCTTCGTTTACACAGTAGTGATATTCTTTGTTTCTCTCTTCATCTTCGGATTCCTATCTAATGACCCAGGACGTAATCCTGGACGTGAAGAAGAAGAATAAAAAAAAAATAAGAGGTTTTTTTTTTCATTTTTCTTTGCTTAGTTTCTGAATTTTTTTATGATTTTCTGTATTCCATACATTTATCTATGATAAAAAAAAAAAACACACACAGGTTAAAATTAGAAAAAGAAATCTCAAGCGAGCAGAGGGAGCGGAGAGAGAGGGATTCGAACCCTCGGTACAAATAACTCGTACAACGGATTAGCAATCCGACGCTTTAGTCCACTCAGCCATCTCTCCCAATTGCAAAAGGCGAATTCATATGTAACGTATCAAATCAAAATTGATAAAAGTATTCCTTTCTATTTCTTTATTTTCTATTTCTTTATTCTAATTTCTTTATTCTATAGGTATATACGAATTGTATCAGAAATCCCGTTTATATTTTATATAACGATTCGAAAGAAATATCTCCGATAGCAATAGAAAGGATCCCTCTTTTATTTCTATTTCGTCCGAAAGGTTTTTTTGCTCCCCCGGCCTGGC